ATTGAGGAGTATATCCCTTCTTATTATTAATCTAAGAAATGAAATACTAATAAAAATTCCCTCTTGACAGTGATATATGTTGTATATGTAAATCCTAGATGTGAAACTAGGCATAAATCGTAGTATAAAACACAAAAATCCATAAAAAAAGAAATAAAGATTGGTTGAACTTGAAAATTTCATCATTCAATGTGTAGTGTAAATGATTGAATTGGATTCATTTGAGTGGTACAAACTAAATCGAATGCTAACTCCATTTATTTATTATTGAATTAACTGATCAATTTGATATCGGACATATTTTTTTCGGTACTATTCAAAAATTTCGACATATTTTACTTTATTATTATGAGAATAAATCCTACTACTTCTGGTCTTGGCGTTTCCACGCTTGAAGAAAAAAACCTAGGGCGTATCGCTCAAATTATTGGCCCGGTATTGGATGTCGTTTTTCCCCCCGGCAAAATGCCTAATATTTATAATGCTTTAGTAGTTAAGGGTCGAGATACTGTCGGTCCACAAATTAATGTTACTTGCGAGGTACAACAATTATTAGGAAATAATCGAGTTAGAGCTGTCGCTATGAGTGCTACAGATGGGCTGATGAGAGGGATGGAAGTGATTGACACGGGAACTCCTCTAAGTGTTCCAGTCGGAGGAGCTACTCTTGGACGAATTTTCAATGTTCTTGGGGAGCCTGTTGATAATTTAGGTCCCGTAGATACTCGCACAACATCTCCTATTCATAGATCTGCGCCTGCCTTTATACAGTTAGATACAAAATTATCAATCTTTGAAACAGGAATTAAAGTAGTGGATCTTTTAGCTCCCTATCGCCGTGGAGGAAAAATAGGGTTATTTGGAGGAGCTGGAGTAGGTAAAACAGTACTCATCATGGAATTGATCAACAACATTGCCAAAGCTCATGGAGGCGTATCCGTATTTGGCGGAGTAGGCGAACGTACTCGTGAAGGAAATGATCTCTACATGGAAATGAAAGAATCTGGAGTGATTAATGAAAAAAATATTGCAGAATCAAAAGTGGCTCTAGTCTATGGTCAAATGAATGAACCCCCGGGAGCTCGTATGAGAGTTGGTTTGACTGCCCTAACCATGGCAGAATATTTCCGGGATGTTAATGAGCAAGACGTACTTTTATTCATCGACAATATCTTTCGTTTCGTCCAAGCAGGATCAGAAGTATCCGCCTTATTAGGGAGAATGCCTTCTGCAGTAGGTTATCAACCTACACTTAGTACAGAAATGGGTTCTTTGCAAGAAAGAATTACTTCTACCAAAGAGGGATCCATAACTTCGATCCAAGCAGTTTATGTACCTGCGGACGATTTGACCGACCCTGCTCCTGCCGCGACATTTGCACATTTAGATGCTACTACCGTACTATCAAGAGGATTAGCTGCCAAAGGTATTTATCCGGCAGTGGATCCTTTAGATTCCACGTCAACTATGTTACAACCTCGGATTGTTGGCGAGGAACATTATGAAATTGCGCAAAGAGTTAAGCAAACTTCACAACGTTACAAAGAACTTCAAGACATTATAGCTATCCTTGGGTTGGACGAATTATCCGAGGAGGACCGTTTAACTGTAGCAAGAGCACGAAAAATTGAGCGTTTTTTGTCACAACCCTTCTTCGTGGCAGAAGTATTTACTGGTTCTCCAGGTAAATATGTTGCTCTCGCAGAAACAATTAAGGGGTTTCAATTGATTCTTTCCGGAGAATTAGATGGTCTTCCTGAGCAGGCCTTTTATTTGGTGGGTAACATTGATGAAGCTACCGCGAAAGCTATGAACTTAGAAGGGGAGAGCAATTTGAAGAAATGACCTTAAATCTTTGTGTACTGACTCCTAATCGAATTATTTTGGATTCAGAAGTGAAAGAAATAATTTTATCTACTAATAGTGGCCAAATTGGTGTATTACCAAACCATGCCCCTATTGCTACAGCTGTAGATATCGGTCTTTTGAGAATACGCCTCAATGACCAATGGTTAACTGTGGCTCTGATGGGCGGTTTCGCTAGGATAGGTAATAATGAGATCACTATTTTAGGAAATGATGCAGAGATGAGTACTGACATTGATCCGCAAGAAGCTCAACAAGCTCTTAAAATAGCTGAAGCTAACTTAAGTAGAGCTGAAGGTAAGAAACAGGCAATTGAGGCGAATCTAGCTCTCAGGCGGGCTAGAACACGAGTGGAGGCTATCAATAATATTTCCAATAAATAAAAATAATCAATCAAAAGAAGTTTTTTATCTTTAGAAGTGGAAGTTATTTATTATACTATACATACCCCATTTAAATTCTGCTAATTGAAATGGAATACAGTTAAAGTCTAATCTGATACAACTAAAAGAAAAAGTATGGTAGAAAAACTTATTAGATACCATTGACTCCGGTATCTAATGAGTTCTACCTACTATTGGATTTGAACCAATGACTCCCGCCGTATGAAAGCAATACTCTAACCACTGAGTTA